AGAATATCAATGATATACCATTCCAATATATGTAAGGTTTCTGAGTCATCTCATAAAAGACAGTGTTATAAAGCATCAATACCGATTCACCCATAACTAGACTAGATGAATCGATTCCTAGAAAAAAATCAAGAGCCTGGAGCCAATAAAGACTGAGAAGATTGACTCAAGAACAAATTCCACGAAAGGCTCCATTGTAGAATTCAAACCTAACCATTAATTGAGAAGCGATGGGAACGACGGAACCCGTGACTACAGAGGATTCTCTTGAAAAACGAATCCTAATAATTCATTGGGTGGGATGGCGGACCGAACCGGGGAACAATTCATTTATTCCGAGAAATTATGAGCTAACCCTACAACTGAAGTAGATATTGAAAGAGTGAATATTCGCCCGCGAAGGGTTTTATTAGATTACTCAATCTTGTTCTATCCAATATGATAACTTGTTCTATCCAATATGATAACTTGTTCTATCCAATATGATAATATGAGACAAGGCAAAAGAAAATAAGGATTCGTTATAAAAAACAACATTAGAGAATAGATTCTCTAGTTTATCGATATATTCTCCAAACAAATATATATCTATTATTTTATAAAAAGAAAAAAAGAATCGAGAAATGAAATACATCTTGAAGTGGATATCCAAACAAGATATAGAAATTTCGAATAGATTAGATGAAATCTCAAAAAAGAATCCAGAGTAGATTTTCATTCAACTTGAATCCTTTGATTCGCGAGGAGCCGGATGAGACGAAACTCTCATGTCCGGTTTTGGAGTAGAGGTGGAATTGCGAAAGAACCATCAACTATAACCCCAAAAGAACCAGATTTCGTAAACAACATAGAGGAAGAATGAGAGGGATATCTTATCGCGGCAATCGTATTTGTTTCGGTAAATATGCTCTGCAGGCACTTGAACCGGCGTGGATCACATCTAGACAAATAGAAGCAGGGCGTCGAGCAATGACGCGAAATGTACGACGTGGTGGAAAAACATGGGTACGTATATTTCCAGACAAACCCGTTACGTTAAGAGCGGCCGAAACACGTATGGGTTCGGGTAAAGGAAACCCCGAATATTGGGTAGCTGTCGTCAAACCGGGTAGAATACTTTATGAAATGGGTGGAGTCGCAGAAAATATAGCCAGAAAGGCGATTTCTATAGCAGCCTCGAAAATGCCTATACGAACTCAATTCATTATTTCAGGATAGGAACGTAGAATCAAAGAAAAAAGTCTTAGGGATAAAAAACAGTTGCGAGTGTCTTTTTTTTTTTACAACCAATATTTCTTTTTTTTTTTTTACTTCATTCTTTACTTTGCATTGAAAGAACAGATTAAAAATGATATGATTCAACCTCAAACCCTTTTGAATGTCGCGGATAACAGTGGGGCTCGAGAATTAATGTGTATTCGAATCATCGGAGCTAGTAATCGTCGATATGCTCATATCGGTGACATTATTGTTGCTGTGATCAAGGAAGCATTACCAAGCACCTCCCTAGAAAGATCAGAAGTGGTCAGAGCTGTAATTGTACGTACTTGTAAAGAACTTAAATGTGACGACGGTATCATAATACGATATGATGACAATGCTGCTGTTGTCATTGATCAAGAAGGAAATCCAAAAGGAACCCGAGTTTTTGGTGCGATTGCCCACGAATTGAGAGAGTTAAGTTTCACTAAAATAGTTTCATTAGCACCTGAGGTATTATAAGATCATGCCGACTAGTATAGTTCTATTATACATAGTATTTGAATGAAATAGATTAATTAGTCCATTAGATTGTATCTTACGCATATACCTTTCTATAACATAATAGAGAATTTGGAAAGCTATAATCGATTTGATATTCAAAAAATCGATATTAAAGACAATAAGATATTAAAGAATTGAAACTAATACAGCATAATTTCTATTTCTATTAACTCATTTTTTTATTATCTATTTCCAATAACTCATTTTTTTATTATCTATTTCTAAAAGCATGTTGATTATATCAAAAATAGGAGACAACAATCATTTTAGTTTATCATGGGTAGGGACACTATTGCTGACATAATAACCTCTATACGAAATGTTGACATGAATAGAAAAGGGACGGTTCGAATAGAATCTACTAACATGGCCGAAAAGATTGTTAAAATACTTTTACGGGAGGGTTTTATCGAAAACGTGCGAAAACACCAGGAAAACAAGAAATCTTTTTTGGTTTTAACCCTACGACATAGAAGGAATAGGAAAGGACCCTCTCCCTCTAGAACTTTTTTAAATTTAAATTTAAAACGGATTAGTCGACCTGGCCTCCGAGTCTATTCTAACTATCAAAAAATTCCTAGAATTTTAGGCGGGATGGGGATTGTAATTCTTTCTACTTCTCGAGGGATAATGACAGACCGAGAGGCTAGACTAGAAGGAATCGGCGGAGAAATTTTGTGTTATATATGGTAATCTTTTTTGGAAAAGAAAAAGGGTCGGAGAAGTGGGTCTCACT